AAATCGATCACATCAGAGCGTTTCCGTGGTCGAATCCACTTTGAATTGGATAAATGCATTGCTTGTGAAGTATGCGTTCGTGTATGCCCCATAGATTTACCCGTTGTTGATTGGAGATTGGAAACAGATATTAGAAAGAAACGATTGCTTAATTATAGTATTGATTTCGGAATCTGTATATTTTGTGGTAACTGCGTCGAATATTGTCCAACAAACTGTTTATCAATGACTGAAGAATATGAACTTTCTACTTATGATCGTCACGAATTGAATTATAAGCAAATTGCTTTGGGTCGGTTACCAATGTCAGTAATTGAAGATTACACAATTCAGACAATTTTGAATTCGACTCAAATACAAATAGCTAGGGATAAACCCCTTAATTCAAGAACGATTACCAATTCCTAAGATTCCGTTTTGATCTAAAGGAGCGAAGCTTCTTTCATTTTGGTTGGTCAGTAACTACAAATCATAACTATTGATTGGTGAGAATCACGGCTTGATTTAGATTCATGGATTCGTGATAATTTCGTAATATACAATTACGAATTACTCTTTCGGATACAGAAGTGGGATTGGTTCAATAACGGTATATACGCCACACCCCATTAGGATTCAATTCAATTAGGAACGTATCATACAAAAAAATATAGGGTAACCTCTTTTTTCCGGGCCCGAAAAGTAAGGTCATGAGATATTTCAACTTATTTATTTCTTATTTTACATATAAATGGATTTACCTGGACCAATACATGATATTCTTTTAGTATTTTTGGGATCAGGTCTTATATCAGGAGGTCTAGGAGTAGTATTACTTACCAATCCAATTTATTCTGCCTTTTCATTGGGATTGGTTCTTGTTTGTATATCCTTATTCTATATTCCATCGAATTCCTATTTTGTAGCTGCTGCACAGCTCCTTATTTACGTGGGAGCAATAAATGTCTTAATCGTGTTTGCTGTAATGTTCATGAATGGTTCAGAATATTACAATGATTTCCATCTTTGGACCGTTGGAGATGGATTCACTTCACTGGTTTGTACAAGTATTCTTTTTTCACTAATTACTACTATCCCAGATACGTCATGGTACGGGATTATTTGGACTACAAGATCAAACCAGATTATAGAGCAGGACCTGACAAGTAATGTTCAACAAATTGGGATTCATTTATCAACAGATTTTTATCTTCCATTTGAACTCATTTCTATAATTCTTTTAGTTGCCTTGATAGGTGCAATTGCTATGGCGCGCCAGTAATAAAGACTCAGAATTGGAAATCCAAAATAAAATGAATAAGGTCTTGTTTTGCTCTGTGTTATTGTTATCACATCTATTTTCCTTTCAATTTTATATTGCTCATATTCATATATAAAATTGAAAGGTTTTGAGTTCGATCCATTACCAATACCAGTTTCTTTGTTCCGTACTTGTTATATTCGAGTTAATCGAATCGGTTGAATTGTTGTTCATATTGAAATGAATCGAGATTGATGAGGAGTTGGTCAATGATGCTCGAGCATGTACTTGTTTTGAGTGCCTATTTATTTTCTATTGGTATCTATGGATTGATCACAAGCCGAAACATGGTTAGAGCACTTATGTGTCTTGAGCTTATATTGAATGCGGTAAATATGAATCTCGTAACATTTTCTGATTTATTTGATAGTCGTCAATTAAAAGGAGACATTTTTTCGATCTTTGTTATAGCTATTGCAGCCGCTGAAGCAGCTATTGGGCCAGCTATTGTTTCGTCGATCCATCGTAACAGAAAATCAACTCGTATCAATCAATCGAATTTGTTGAATAAATAGTCGTATTCATATAAATAAATACATATTATTATAATATTAATATAATATTTCATATTCCCCAATCCAATTATAATTAACATGTACAACAACGTAAGAAATCAAAGTATCTTGGCCCTCTCTCATTAGCAGATCCAGAAGTAGATTGATTCTCAATATCAAAAAAATCTGGTAAATCGTTGATTCGTCTGGTATCTACAATATATGATTCATTTACTACCGATTTTACCAGATCGAAAATTTTTAACGTTCAAAAAGTTTATAGATCCAATGTCACATTCAGTAAAGATTTATGATACATGTATAGGGTGCACCCAATGTGTACGAGCCTGTCCCACAGATGTATTGGAAATGATATCTTGGGACGGATGTAAAGCTAAGCAAATTGCTCCTGCTCCAAGAACAGAGGACTGTGTAGGTTGTAAGCGATGTGAATCTGCTTGTCCAACAGATTTCTTGAGTGTACGGGTTTATTTATCGAATGAGACAACTCGCAGCATGGGTCTAGCTTATTGATACGTTCCAGAAAACTCCACTTGAATCCATTTGATTCCTCTTTACCGACAAAAACCCGTGCTCGGAATAATCCAAATTTCGAGTACGGGTTTTTCTGGTCAAAGTGTATCTTGTCTTTACCACGAGTTCTTTTCCTTGGTTAACAATAATTGTTGTTTTGCCGATATTCGCG